ATTCTTCTTCTTTTCATTGGAAGGGAGTACATTTTTTTTACATTTTTAAAATGTACTTTAATGAAACGAAGGAGAATGATGGTTCAGTTTTTGGCCCTAAAAACTTGGTAAATTTTTGGGTTGTTATTGTTTTTCAACTAATTTTAATATAAATGTATATATATATATAAGTATTTATATAATATTAATATACTAATATATATATATTTATTATATAATAAGAATTTATATTATATATAAGTATATATATATTCATAGTATTTAATGTTTATAATTTAATTTTTAACAGAGAATAATTATAAGCCATGTAGGTTAATATGAAAATTGAAAAAATAGAATTATTGTATAATAAGAATTTAATATATATTTATTAGCCTATTAGTATATATATATATATAATAAATATTTATATATATATTAAATATTTATATTATATAATTAAATATTTAATATATATTTATATATTATATAAATTCTTATTGTAATATATATAAATAAGCTTTTAATAGACCATTATTATATATATATTTACTTCTTTTTTTTAAAATTTAAAAAAAAAAAAAGAAGTAAATATATATAAATAATGGGCCCAAATAATACAATAGTATAAAGTCTACAATGTTTTTATAAAATATTATATAGATATATTAGTTCGAACCATGAATTGTATGATAAAGGATCAAGGTTAAAGGTTGATTTGCGAACAAATGGGGGAAGGAAATTTTACGAGAAATAATGAAAATAAGGTTCTTATTTCATGTTTAGCTAAAAATATGATTTTTATATATTTGATTAAGGTATTTTTGATATATCTAATTTTTGATGGATTTATATTAGTTCGAACCATGAATTGTATGATAAAGGATCAAGGTTAAAGGTTGATTTGCGAACAAATGGGGGAAGGAAATTTTACGAGAAATAATGAAAATAAGGTTCTTATTTCATGTTTAGCTAAAAATATGATTTTTATATATTTGATTAAGGTATTTTTGATATATCTAATTTTTGATGGATTTATATTAGTTCGAACCATGAATTGTATGATAAAACTAAAGTTTTATTCTTGCTTAAAAATTTATTTTTATAATATTTTACATGTATATATTTGTGTCATTTTATTTTTTTTTCTAAATGAATTAAGTTTTTGATTTGCAGTATTTAATTTTATAAATTAAGGTAACTTAGATTTAGTAATTATTATAATATTGGCTAAATTCGTGCCAGCAGTCGCGGTTAGACGTTAAATGTAGATAAATTTTATTAGATTTGGAGTTAAAATTTATTATGGTGAATTTAATTTTAATTTTATTGGGTGAAATTTTAATATTAATGTTAAATTCAATAATTTTTTTTGAAGCTTTGAAATTTAATTTATAAACTAGGATTAGATACCCTATTATTTTAAATGTAAAGTTATTTCTTGAGTAGTAATAGTTATGATCTTGAAACTCAAAGAATCTGGCGGTATTTTAGTCTTTTCAGAGGAATCTGTCCCTTAATTGATAATACACAATTAACTTTACTTAATTTTGTAAATTCAGTTTGTATACCGCCGTCATCAGTTTATCTTTTGAAAGTAAAAATTTTCTTTAAATTTTATTAAATTAAATGTCAGGTCAAGGTGCAGTTTATAATTAAGTGGAGATGGATTACAATAAATATATTTAATATGGATTTTAATTTGAAATATATTATTTGAAGGTGGATTTGAATGTAATTTTATTAATTTTATTAGTTTGATTATAGCTCTAAAATATGCACATATCGCCCGTCGCTCTCATTAATAAGTTGAGATAAGTCGTAACATAGTAGTTTTACTGGAAAGTGAATCTAGAAAGATCAAAATAAAGCTTTATTAGTAAAGTTTTTCATTTACACTGAGAATATTTTCGTGCAATTCGAATTATTTTGATTTAAATAATTTTATTAACTTATATTTTTGGTTATTTATTTATATATTAAAAATAATTTTATTTTGTTTAAGTATAATTTATAGAATAAATTTTATTGTTTATTTTTACTGTAAAGGTTTAATGAAATATTTTGAAAGATTATTGTTTATTTAAAGTAGATTAATTTATTGTACCTTTTGTATCAGGGTTTATTAAAATTTTTCTATTTATTATAGATTTCTCGAAGTTTAAGGAGCTATTATATAATTATATTTATTGTTGAATAAATATTATTAATTTTATAATAGTTATGAAATGTTATTCGTTTTAATTGTTATCTAGTTTTTTAAGAAATAAATTTAATTTATTGTTTTGAAGTAATTTTATTTTAAGTTTTAAAATATATTATTTTGAGGTTGAAATATATTCAGGGATAAGCTTGGGTATATTATCTATAATTTGTATATTTATTTTGATTTTATAGGCTTTAAATTAGCTTTTAATTTAAGTGTGTTATAATTTATTTAATTTATTTTATGATTTTATAATATTTTAGATTTTGTATTAAAATGAATTCAATAATATTTTTTGAATTTTAATAATGATTGAATTAGTAAATTTGTTTGTTGTATATATTTATTAATTATTTGTTTATTTATTATAAGGAATTAGGCAAATATAGCATTCGCCTGTTTAACAAAAACATGGTTTTTTGATAATAATTTAAGATTTGACCTGCCCACTGATTTAAGATTAAAGGGCCGCGGTATTTTGACCGTGCAAAGGTAGCATAATCATTAGTCTTTTAATTGGAGACTGGAATGAATGGTTTGACGAGATGCTTTCTGTCTCATGATAATAAAATTTAATTTAACTTTTAAGTTAAAAGGCTTAAATTGTATTAGAGGACGAGAAGACCCTATAGAGCTTTATAAAGTTTTTAATATTTTATCTTTGGATTTTATATTAATATATTATTTTCTTTATTTTATTGGGGTGATATAAAGGATAATTAAACCCTTTATTTATTATAACATTTATTTATGATTAATTGATCCATTAATATTGATTGAAAGATTAAGTTACCTTAGGGATAACAGCGTAATTTTTTTTAAGAGTTCATATCAACAAGAAAGATTGCGACCTCGATGTTGGATTAAGGTATAATATTAGGTGCAGAAGTTTAATATTATAGTCTGTTCGACTATTTATTCCTTACATGATCTGAGTTCAGACCGGCGTAAGCCAGGTCGGTTTCTATCCTTAATTTATGGAAATATTTTAGTACGAAAGGACCAAATATTTTAAATAATTTATTTTTATTGATTATTATTAATTAAACTATTTTGGCAGATAAGTGCACTGAATTTAGAATTCATATATGTAATTTTTATTACAGATAGTATTGAATTTATTTGATTTGTTTTTACCATTAATTGGTGGTTTATTATTAATTATTTGTGTTTTAGTTGGAGTGGCTTTTTTAACTTTATTGGAACGTAAGGTTTTAGGTTATATTCAAATTCGTAAGGGTCCTAATAAGGTTGGATTTGTTGGTATTCCTCAGCCTTTTTCTGATGCAATTAAGTTATTTTCTAAGGAACAAACTTATCCTTCAATGTCTAATTATTTTTTATATTATTTTTCTCCTGTTTTTAGTTTGTATTTATCTTTGTTAGTATGAATAATTTATCCTTTTATTACTTTTATATTTTCATTTAATTTTGGTCTTTTATTTTTTTTGTGTTGTACTAGAATGGGAGTATATACTGTTATGATTGCTGGTTGATCATCTAATTCTAATTATGCATTGTTAGGTGGATTGCGTGCTGTTGCTCAAACTATTTCTTATGAAGTAAGTTTAGCACTAATTTTATTTTCTTTTATTTTTTTAATTGATAGTTATTCTTTATTAATATTTTCTTCTTATCAATTATATATTTGATTTTTTTTTATTACTTTTCCTTTAGCATTTTCTTGATTTGCTTCATGTCTAGCTGAAACTAATCGTACTCCTTTTGATTTTGCTGAGGGGGAATCAGAATTGGTTTCTGGTTTTAATGTTGAATATAGAAGAGGAGGATTTGCTTTAATTTTTTTGGCTGAATATGCAAGAATTTTATTTATGAGAATGTTATTTTGTGTAATTTTTTTGGGATGTGATGTAATTTCTTTCTTTTTTTTTATTAAGATTGTTTTTTTATCATTTATATTTATTTGAGTTCGGGGTACTTTACCTCGATTTCGTTATGATAAATTAATATATTTGGCTTGAAAAAGTTTTTTACCTTTATCATTAAATTATTTATTTTTTTTTGTTGGATTAAAGATTTTTTTGTTTTCTTTATTAATTTAGTGAATTATTTTTAGTAAAGTTAATAGAAGAATTTAACTTCTATTTTATGTTTTCAAAACATATGCTTTCATAAAGCTTATTAACTTATTATTTTACTAATTTATCTCATGTTAAAAATATTATTGGATTAATAATATAATATATGAAGTAAAGAACTGTAAGGATTTGGCCTGTAATGATATATGGATCTTCAACTGGACGTGCTCCAATTCATGTTAATAAAATTACGATTGATGTTATGCATCAAAATAGGAATTGGTTAATTGGATAAAATTGTATTCCACGGAATCTATTTATGTTTATGAATGGTATAATAAATAAAATTGCAATTGATATTGCTAATGCAATTACTCCCCCTAATTTATTTGGGATTGATCGAAGAATTGCATATGCAAATAAGAAATATCATTCGGGTTGAATATGAACTGGAGTAACTAGAGGATTTGCGGGAGTAAAATTATCTGGATCTCCTAATATATAAGGACTTAATAGTGTTAATATAATTAGGAATATTATCATAATGATGAATCCTACAAGGTCTTTAAATGAAAAGTATGGATGGAATGGAATTTTATCTGTATTTCTATTTAATCCTAATGGGTTATTAGATCCTGTTTGATGAAGAAATAATAGGTGAATTATTGTTATTGCTGCTACGATAAATGGTAATACGAAATGGAATGTAAAAAATCGTGTAAGTGTAGCATTATCAACAGCAAATCCTCCTCATACTCATTGGACTAGATCAATACCTAAATAGGGAATTGCTGATAATAAATTGGTAATAACTGTTGCTCCTCAAAATGATATTTGTCCTCAGGGTAACACATAGCCTACAAATGCTGTCCCTATTACAGCAAATAAGATTAATACTCCAATTATTCAAGTGTGTAAATAATTATAGGATCCATAATATAATCCTCGTCCTACATGTAAATATAAACAAATGAAGAAGAAAGATGCTCCGTTTGCGTGTAATGTTCGTAGAAATCATCCATAATTTACATCTCGACAAATGTGTGCAATTCTATTAAATGCTGAATCAATATTTGCTGTGAAATGTATTGCTAAAAATAATCCTGTTGCAATTTGTACAATTAAACAAAGTCCTAAGAGAGAACCAAAATTTCATCAAGTTGAGATATTAATGGGTGTGGGAAGATCTACTAAGGCATTATTTATAATTTTAAATAATGGATGTCTTGATCGTAAGGGTTTATTCATTAATTTTTTTGTCGTAGTGGTCCTTGGAAAATATTTGTAATTTTTACAATTACAATCAATGTGAGGAATAAATATAAAACTAGTATTAGTGTGATAATATTGGTTGGATTATTATATAATTTTATTAATGATAAGTTTGATTCTGAATATATAATAGTTATTTTATTATTAATTGTATTTATATCAATTCTTGTTATTATTATATTTGTAATTGATGAATCTATAATTATTATAATTCTTAATATTGTTATTAAAGTAATTATTATAATAATAAGAATTTTTGATGGTATTTTAAATATTTCATTTGATGCTAAACTTGTAATATAAATAAATAAAACTAATATTCCTCCTAAAAATACTAGAAATAAAATATATGAAAATCAAAATGTTTGTGAAATAATTCCTGTTATTAAACAAATTAATATAGTTTGGATAATGATTACAATTATTATAGCTAATGGATGATTAATTAAGGTAAAAATTGAATTATTTATTATTCTTAGTAATAAAATATTTAAGGTTTGAATAACAGAGAGTAGTTTAATTAAAATATTAATTTTGGAGATTGATGATAAAGGTTATTTCTTTTTCTCTGAAGTTTTAAAAGAAAATTTCTTGATTTTGGTTTACAAGACCAATGTTTTTTGTTAAACTATTAAAACTTTACTAATGATAGTAATATACTGGATTTTTATAATTTATATATTTTTTTGTGGTGTTTGAGTATTTTGTTCGAAACGAAAACATTTACTTGCTACTCTTTTAAGTTTAGAATTTATTGTATTGAGATTATTTTTAATATTATTTTTTTATTTAAATTTTTATAATTATGAACTTTTTTTTAGAATAGCTTTTTTAACTTTTTCTGTATGTGAGGGAGCTTTAGGTTTATCAATTTTGGTTTCTATAATTCGTACTCATGGTAATGATTTTTTTCAATCATTTATAATTTTACAATGTTAAAATTTTTATTTATAATGTTATTTATAATCCCTTTATGTTTTATGAATAAGTTTTGGTGATTGGTTCAGTGTATATTGTTTTTTATTTCTTTTTTATTTATATTTAATGTTATTTTGGGATTTGATTTTAGATCATTAAGATATATTTTTGGGTGTGATATTATTTCTTATGGTTTAATTATATTAAGATTTTGAATTTGTTCTTTAATGATTACTGCAAGTGAATCAGTTTATCATTATAAATTTAATTATAAAATATTTATTTTTATGGTTTTGTTATTATTAATTTTATTATATTGTACTTTTAGAGTGGTTAATTTATTTTTGTTTTATCTATTTTTTGAATCAAGATTAATTCCTACGTTATTTTTAATTTTAGGGTGGGGCTATCAACCTGAGCGTTTACAGGCTGGTATTTATTTATTATTTTATACTTTATTGGCTTCTTTACCTTTATTAGTTGGTATTTTTAATATTTATAGAAAGGTTCATACTTTATATATTCCATTATTAACTAATATGGAAAGTGTAAATTTGATTTTTTATGTTTGTGTAATTTTTGCTTTTTTGGTAAAAATACCTATGTTTATAGTTCATTTATGACTTCCTAAGGCTCATGTTGAGGCTCCTGTATCTGGTTCAATAATTTTGGCTGGGGTGTTATTGAAGTTGGGGGGGTATGGTTTATTACGTATATTTAAAATTTTAATTAGATCAGGTTTATGTTATAATTTTATTTGATTAGGTTTAAGTTTAGTTGGTGGAGTTTTAGTTAGTCTAGTTTGTTTACGTCAAACTGATTTGAAGGCTTTAATTGCTTATTCTTCTGTTGCTCATATGGGAATTGTATTGGGAGGTTTAATAACTTTAAGATATTGGGGATTTTGTAGTTCTTATACTTTAATAATTGCTCATGGATTATGTTCATCTGGTTTATTTTGTTTAGCAAATATTTCTTATGAACGGTTGGGTAGTCGTAGATTATTAATTAATAAGGGTTTAATAAATTTTATACCTAGAATGACATTGTGATGATTTTTATTAAGTTCTTCTAATATGGCTGCTCCCCCTTCTTTAAATTTGTTAGGGGAAATTGGTTTATTAAATAGAATTGTTTCTTATACTTGATTAACTATAATTTCATTAATATTATTATCTTTTTTTAGAGCTGCATATACATTATATTTATATTCTTATAGACAACATGGAATAATTTATTCAGGATTATATTCATGTTCAATAGGTTATTTTCGTGAATATTTATTGTTATTTTTACATTGATTTCCTTTAAATATATTAATTGTTAAAAGAGATATTTGTATATTATGATTATACTTAAATAGTTTAATTAAAATATTGATTTGTGGTGTCAATGATGTAATTTTTTACTTTAAGTTGTGATTTGATCATTGTCTATTTGTTTAACAAGATTTATTTTTTTATTTATATTAAGAATTTTATGTCTGTTTTATGGTTTTTTTTTTATTTTTTATGATTTATGTTATTTTATTGAATGAGAGATTTTATCTTTAAATTCTAATTCAATTGTAATAACATTAATTTTTGATTGAATGTCTTTAATTTTTATGGGTTTTGTTCTATTTATTTCATCTTTAGTAATCTTTTATAGTGATGAATATATATTAGGGGATTTAACTATTAATCGATTTATTATTTTGGTTTTAATGTTTGTCTTATCTATAATATTTTTAATTATTAGACCGAATTTAATTAGAATTTTATTAGGATGAGATGGATTAGGACTTGTTTCTTATTGTTTAGTTATTTATTATCAAAATGTAAAGTCTTATAATGCAGGAATATTGACTGCTTTATCTAATCGTATTGGTGATGTTGCTTTGTTAATAGCAATTGCTTGAATATTAAATTTTGGTAGATGAAATTATGTATATTATTTGGATTTTTTTGTTAATTCTTTAGAAATAAAAATTATTGGTGCAATAATTTTATTGGCTGCCATAACCAAAAGTGCTCAAATTCCTTTTTCCTCGTGATTACCTGCTGCTATAGCAGCTCCTACTCCTGTATCTGCGTTGGTTCATTCTTCTACTTTAGTAACTGCTGGAGTATATTTATTAATTCGGTTTAATAGAATTATTTTTGATAATTATTTAGGTCAATTTTTATTATTATTTTCTGGGTTAACCATATTTATGGCTGGTTTAGGGGCTAATTTTGAATTTGATTTGAAAAAAATTATTGCACTTTCTACATTAAGACAGTTAGGATTAATAATAAGAATTTTGTCTATAGGATACCCTAAATTGGCATTCTTTCATTTGTTAACTCATGCTTTATTTAAGGCTTTATTATTTATGTGTGCTGGTTCAATTATTCATAATATAAAAAATTCTCAGGATATTCGTTCTATAGGAGGATTAGTAATTCATATACCATTAACATCAATTTGTTTTAATGTTTCTAATTTAGCTTTATGTGGTATACCTTTTTTAGCTGGATTTTATTCAAAGGATTTAATTTTAGAAATTGTTTCTTTAAGATATTTAAATATATTTAGTTTTTTTCTTTATTTTTTTTCTACAGGTTTAACTGTTTGTTATTCTTTACGTTTAGTTTATTATTCTATAACTGGGGAATTTAATTCATCATCATTTCATCCTTTAAATGATGAAGGTTGAATTATATTACGGGGTATAATAACTTTAATAGTTATAGCAGTATTAGGAGGAAGATTAATAAGATGAATTTTATTTCCTACTCCTGTAATAATTTGTTTACCATATTTATTAAAGTTATTGGCAGTTATGGTTAGATTGATTGGTGGTTATTTTGGATATGAATTATCAAAATTTGCTTTATCTTATAATCTTCAATCTTTACATTATTATTTATTAATTAATTTTTTAGGATCAATATGATTTATACCTTTAATTTCAACCTATGGGGTAAATTATTATCCTTTAGAGTTAGGGAAAAAGGTTTTTAAGGTATTTGATCAGGGTTGAAGAGAGGATTTTGGTAGTCAGTCTATTTATAGAAATTCAGTTAATTATTCTAAGTGAATACAATGGTGACAAAATAATAGATTAAAGGTTTATTTAATAGGATTTATATTTTGATCATCTATTTTAGTTTTATTAATTATTTATTCAAGTAGCTTATATTTAGAGTGCAACACTGAAGATGTTGAGGAAATTATTTAATTCTTGAATATTTATAAATAATAAATTATTATTTATACAATGAAAATGTATTGTTTTTATTAAACTATATAAATAATAAATAATAGTTAGAAATATAAACGGAGTTTAACCGCTAAAGTTAAAAGTTAGCAGCTTTTACTTGATCAACATATTTCTTTAATTGGAAATTTTCTTTCAATAATATTATTAACAGTAATATACCTCTATTTTGGTTTCAATTAATTTTTAAATAAGGATGAATTTTCATCTAATTCCAGGTCGAAACTGGGTGCAATTAATCGCTTCTTATTTAAGACAGATTGAATATCAATACTTTTTGAATGCAAATCAAATGTTATTATTAACTACAGTCCTAATTAGCTCATTCTAGGGCTCCTTGATTTCATTCGTGGAATAATCCAATTAATAAAATTAATAAAAAGAATATTCTTACAATTGATCATATTATTATATTTGATCATTGTAAAATAATAATAATTGGTAAAAGTAGGGCAATTTCAACGTCAAAAATTAAAAAGATTACTGCAATTAAAAAGAATCGTAGAGAAAATGGTATTCGTGCTGATCTTTTAGGGTCAAATCCACATTCGAAAGGTGAATTTTTTTCTCGATCATTGATTATTTTTTTTGATAGAATTGTTGAAATTATAATAACTAAAATTGATAATAATATAATGATTGTTGCAATAATATAAGATATTCAAATTATCTGTTTTGATAAATATCAATCTTTTTGATTGGAAGTCAAATGTACTTATTATACTAAATAGATATTAATAAATTATCTTCCTCATCAGTAAATTGAAATATATAAAAATAATCAAACTACATCAACAAAATGTCAGTATCAAGCTGCTGCTTCAAAACCAAAATGATGATTTGGTGAATAATGAAATCATATATGTCGTAACAAGCAAATTAATAAAAATGTTGTACCAATAATTACGTGAATTCCGTGGAATCCTGTAGCTATAAAGAAAGTTGACCCGTAAACTGCATCTGCAATCGAGAAGGGGGCTTCAATATATTCATATGCTTGTAATAATGTGAAGTAGATTCCTAGAATTACTGTAAAAAATAATCCTTGAGTTGATTGTGAATGATTTCCTTCTATTAGTCTATGATGAGCTCATGTAACTGTAACTCCTGATGCTAGTAGAATTGCTGTATTTAATAATGGAATTTGTAGTGGATTAAATGGATTAATTCCTGCTGGTGGTCATATTGCTCCTATTTCAATTGCAGGAGATAATCTTCTATGGAAGAATGCCCAAAAAAATGAAATAAAGAAAAATACTTCTGATACAATAAATAGAATTATTCCTCATCGTAATCCTATATTTACTGTAATTGTATGTAATCCTTGATATGTACCTTCTCGAGTAATATCTCGTCATCATTGAATTATTGTTAAAATTAAAATTAATAATCCTAAAAATAATAATGAATTATTGAATTGATGAAATCATTTTACTAAACCTGAAACTGTTACTAAAGCTCCAATAGCTCCAGTTAAGGGTCATGGTCTTTGGTTAACTAAATGATAAGGATGATTTGAATGTGTTGTCATTATTAATTAACTTCTCTTGAATAAAGTGTTGCTAATACAGCAAATACATAAGATTGAATTATTGCAACTGCTGATTCTAAAATTAAAAGTGCAATTTGTGCTGTAATTAATAATGATAAAATTGATGTTGATAGAGCTGGTCCTGTATTTCCTAATAATGTTAATAATAAATGTCCAGCAATTATATTAGCAGCTAATCGAACAGCTAGTGTTCCTGGTCGAATTACATTTCTGATTGTTTCAATACATACTATAAAAGGTATTAAAACTGCTGGAGTTCCTTGTGGAACTAAATGAGCAAATATATGTTGTGTATTGTTAATTCAACCATAAATTATAAAACTTATTCATAAAGGTAAAGCTAATGAAAGAGTTATTGTTAGGTGTCTTGATCTAGTAAAAATATAAGGGAATAATCCTAGGAAATTATTAAATAAGATAAATGAAAATAGTGAAATGAAAATAAAGGTTCTTCCTGTAAATCCATTTGATCCAATTAGTGTTTTGAATTCTTTATGTAATGTTAGTAAGATTGAGTTTCAGATAATAATATATCGTGAAGGTATTAATCAATACATTATTGGAATTAGTATAAATCCTAAAAATGTACTTGTTCAATTTAATGATAGGTTAAAAATGTTTGTTGATGGATCAAAAACTGAGAATAGGTTAGTTATCATTTTCAGTTTAATGAATTTAGTAAAATATTTTTTTGGGTTGATTTAGGAGTATTTGGAATATTAATGAAGTAATTTGTAATACAAAATAAAATTAATGTTAATGAGAATAATGAAAATAAAAATAATCATCTAATAGGTGCTATTTGTGGAATAAAGAAATATTATTTGATAATAATAATTTTAGTATGACATGCTAATGTTATAAATTAACTAATTTCTTCATCAGAAGTAGTTGTTAATTACTATAAAGTGGTTTAAGAGACCAATACTTACTTTCAGTCATCTGATGAATTATTGTATAGCATTTTTAATTCATGAAATAAATGTTCTAGTTTTTACTCTTTCAATAACAATGGGTATAAAACTATGATTTGCTCCGCAAATTTCGGAGCATTGACCAAAAAATAATCCTGGTCGATTAATAAAAAAATTTGTTTGATTTAATCGACCAGGTGTTGCATCTACTTTTACACCTAGTGCTGGAACCGTTCATGAATGTAAAACATCTGCTGCTGTAATTAGAATTCGAATTTGTAAATTTATTGGTAAAACTGTTCGATTATCTACATCTAATAATCGAAATCCATTATTTCTTATTTCATTATATGGAATTATATAAGAGTCAAATTCATGTGGGGTATAAAAATCTATATATTCATAACTTCAGTATCATTGATGTCCAATGGTTTTAATAGTAATAGTTGGATCAATAGAATCATCTAATAGATAAAGAAGACGTAGAGAAGGAAGAGCAATAAAAATTAATGTTACTGCAGGAAGAATAGTTCAGATTACTTCAATTGTTTGTCCTTCTAGAAGTAATCGATTATTAATTTTGTTAAAAAATAATGTTGATATGATATAAGCTACTATGATTGTAATTATTGTTAAAATTAATAATGTGTGATCGTGAAAGAAAGTTAATTGTTCTATTAATGGGGATGCTCTATTTTGTAAATTTATATTTGCTCATGTTGCAATTACTAATAAAAGGATTAACCTTTATGTTTGGAGCTTAAATCCAGTGCACTTATCTGCCATATTAGAAATTAGTTAATATAGGTAATTCGGCATAACTATGTTCAGCTGGAGGTAAGTTTTGATTTCATTCAATTGATCTAACTATATTTAATGGAAATATTACTATTCGATTTGAAGCCATTCTTTCTCAAATAATAAAAATTAAAATAATAATTCCTACGAATGAAATTGTAGAACCTAATCTTGATACTACATTTCATGTTGTGTAAATATCTGGATAATCAGAATAACGTCGTGGTATTCCTGCTAATCCTAGAAAGTGTTGAGGGAAAAATGTTATATTAACTCCAATAAATATAATAGAAAATTGAATTTTTAATCATTTTGGATTCAATGATAAGCCTGTAAATAATGGATATCATTGAATAAATCCAGCTATAATTGCAAATACTGCACCTATTGAAAGAACATAATGGAAGTGGGCAACTACGTAATAGGTATCATGTAAAATAATATCAATTGATGAATTAGCTAAAACTACTCCTGTTAGTCCTCCAACAGTAAATAGAAATACAAAACCTAATGCTCATAGAAGTGAAGGTCTATAATTTATTTGTGTTCCGTGAAGTGTCGCAAGTCAACTAAAAATTTTAATTCCTGTAGGTACAGCAATAATTATTGTTGCTGATGTAAAGTAGGCCCGAGTATCAACATCTATACCTACTGTGAATATATGATGAGCTCAAACAACAAATCCAAGTAGACCAATTGTTAATATTGCGTAAACTATTCCTAGAGTTCCAAATGTTTCCTTTTTTCCTCTTTCTTGACTAATAATGTGAGAAATTATTCCAAATCCTGGTAAAATTAAAATGTAGACTTCTGGATGACCAAAAAATCAAAATAAGTGTTGGTATAGAATTGGATCTCCTCCTCCGGCTGGATCAAAAAATGATGTATTAAGATTTCGGTCAGTAAGAAGTATTGTAATTGCTCCAGCTAAAACTGGAAGTGATAATAATAATAATAGAGCAGTAATTGCTACTGATCAAACAAATAAAGGTATTTGATCAAATGATATTCCTGGGGATCGTATATTAATTGTTGTAGTAATAAAATTTACTGCTCCTAAAATAGAGGATACTCCTGCTAAGTGAAGAGAAAAAATTGCTAAATCGACTGAACCCCCTGCGTGGGCAATACCTGCAGATAAAGGTGGATAAACTGTTCATCCTGTACCTGCTCCGGCATCAACTAAACTTCTCGCTAATAGGAGGGTTAATGATGGGGGTAATAATCAAAAACTTATATTATTTATTCGTGGGAACGCTATATCAGGAGCACCTAGTATTAATGGTACCAGTCAATTTCCAAATCCTCCAATTATAATAGGTATTACTATAAAAAAAATTATTACGAAGGCATGGGCAGTAACAATAACATTATAAATTTGGTCATCTCCAATTAAATAACCTGGTTGACCTAATTCTGCTCGAATTAATAATCTAAGTGATGTACCAACTATTCCTGCTCATGCACCGAAAATAAAATATAATGTTCCAATATCTTTATGATTTGTTGAAAATAGTCATTGTTGCGGTAGAATGGCTGAAATTTAGGTGATAAACTGTAAATTTATTTATGAGAATATTTTCTCTTCTACCAAAATATTAGAACAGCTTTATAGTCAATTAGATTATGATATTAGATTGCAAATCTAAAGGAGTATAAAGAAGTACTAAGGCTTAAAAATTCATATTTTATTTATAGCTTTGAAGGCTATTAGTTTTTTTAACTTAAAGCCTTTAAAGTGTATTAAATAAAATAGATGAAATAATTAATCCTAGTGATGAAATGGAAGTTAAGATTATAACAATTGTTGATATTTGATTATTATAATTATTTTTAAATGATCATTTCATTTCTGTGTAAGAAAGTAAAAATGCTGAATAAGTAATTCGAAGATAATAATATAAGGTAATTAATGTCATTACTACTATAATGATTATAATAAATAATTGATTTATTTCTGTTATGTTTTGAATTACTAATCATTTAGGAAGAAATCCTAAAAATGGGGGAAGTCCACCTAATGATAATAGGCTTAAAAATATAGAAAATTTAATTAAGACGTTTTTATTTAAAATTAAAAATGATTGATTAATATGGAAAATCTTAAATGAATTAAATATAAAAACTAATGTAGTGGTTAAAAATGAATAAATTAAGAAGTAAATTATTCATAAATTATCTCCTGATATTATTGCGGCAATTATTCATCCTAAATGATTAATTGATGAATAAGCAAGGATTTTACGTATAGAAGTTTGATTTAATCCTCCAATTGATCCAATAATTACTGATGTAATAATAATAATTGATGAAAATAAATTGATTTTTGTGATGTATGAAAATAATATTAGTGGAGCAATTTTTTGTCAAGTTATTAAAATTAAACAATTTATTCAATTTAATCCTTCTATAACTCCAGGAAATCAAAAATGAAATGGGGCTGCTCCTATTTTTAATAATAATGTTGAACTAATTAATATAGGAAATAATTTATTTCTAATAAATATTGTTATATCTGATGATAGATGTATAAGAATTACTGCAAAAAGTAATATGGTTGATGCTAGGGCCTGAATTATGAAATATTTTAATGATGCTTCGGTTGCTATGGTATTTTTTGATCTAGATATTATTGGGATGAATGAAAGTAAATTAATTTCTAATCCAATCCATGCACCCAATCATGAATTAGATGAAATAGAAATTAAAGTTCCTCTTATTAAGGTTATAATAAAGAGGGTTTTTGAAGGGTTGATTTGCATTAAAAAGAAGAGGATTGCAACCTCTATAAATGGGGTATGAACCCATTAGCTTATATTAGCTTATCTTTTTATTGTAATATATTTTGGTGTATGATGCACAAAAGTTTTTGATTCTTTTGGAAATAGTTTAATTCTATTAAATATAATGGGGGTAATAAAATTACTTTATTTATCCTATCATGATAATCCTTTAATCAGGCACCCCATC